GGAAGTAATAAATCAGGGGGGAAGGAAGAAAGTGAATAAGTATAATAATTCCTCATCCTCAAATTATTCCTTCCCATGGATTATGGTTATTGTCCCAACGAATAAAAGTAATTGTAGGAATTAACTCTTGATATAAATTTCAATTCGCACGAGCAAATATCAAGCCCAGAACAGTAACAGTAAGAAAAACACATTTTTTTGAGTATTTAGTATTCAGATGAAAGATTAAACAAAAGGATTCGCAAATAAAAGCGCTAATGCTACAACTAATCCATAAATGGTTAAAGCTTCCATAAAAGCCAGACTAAGTAATAAAGTCCCTCGTATTTTTCCCTCTGCCTCGGGCTGTCTCGCGATACCTTCTACAGCTTGACCCGCAGCAGTCCCTTGGCCAACCCCAGGTCCAATAGAAGCAAGACCGACAGCCAACCCAGCAGCAATAACAGAAGCAGCAGAAATAAGTGGATCCATAATAAATTCCTCATACCAAAAAAAAAAAGGGTTAATGATACTTAATGATCCAATAAACCAAAAAATTATGACTTAATTATTGCATCTAAAAGATTTATTAAGTCGAAGGAACTAAGAGATCCGAATTAAAGTATAATAGTATTGAAGATTGAATCATTAGAACTACTTCGATATCTATTTTGTAATTCCTAAATTCCTCATTTTTGTAAATTCATACGACTTTTGTTTTTCCATATCTTTATTAGTTATGAATCCTTTTTTTAATTCTTCATGCAATTTTTGTTGATTTAGTCTCTTTCTTCATTCAATTCCCATATTATAGACGAAAAAAGAATTCGATTTGAATACTTATTCTAAATTCACATAAAATGGAGTAAGTTCTAAGTTCTATCTTTTAGATAGAACTAAGCTCAGATAGAACTAATTCTAATCTCACATTCACATATACATGCGTTTCTTTCATAACGTAAACCAAAGAAATTGTTTTTCGAACCATCTTCAAATTGAAAAATTGAATTAATTTGAAATTGATTTTTCGTTTATTTATAAATATTTATTTATTAATAAAATATTATTAAAATGAAATAATTTATTTTAGTTATTATTTTATTTCTTTAATATTTTATTTTTCTTTCTATTATCTTGTTTTTTATTCATTTAAATAAAAAAAGTCAATGATGACCCTCCATGGATTCGCCTATATAAGCCGCAGCTAAAGTTGCAAAAATAAGAGCTTGAATACCGCTTGTAAATAATCCAAGGAACATGACAGGTATAGGAACTACTAAAGGTACTAAAGAAACAAGAACAACAACTACTAATTCATCCGCCAGTATATTTCCAAAAAGTCGAAAACTAAGTGATAAAGGTTTTGTGAAATCTTCTAAAATATTAATGGGCAAAAGGATTGGAGTTGGTTGAATGTATTTATTAAAATAACCTAATCCTTTTTTAGTAAGACCGGCATAGAAATATGCTACTGACGTAAGCAAAGCTAAAGCAACGGTAGTATTTATATCGTTTGTAGGTGCGGCTAACTCCCCCTGAGGTAACTCTATGATTTTCCAGGGTAAAAGCGCCCCCGCCCAATTAGAAACAAAAATAAAGAGAAACATAGTTCCAATAAAGGGAACCCACGAACCATATTCTTCTCCAATCTGAGTTTTGCTCACGTCTCGAATAAATTCAAGGACATACTCGAAGAAATTTTGACTCCCAGTGGGAATGGTTTGTGGATTTCGAACAGCTATAATAGCTGAACCTAATAAGATAGCAATTACAACCCAAGACGTAATAAGTACTTGGCCATGGACTTTGAAACTTCCTATTTCCAAATAGAAATGTTGGCCCACTTCCACACCAGATAGATCGTAGAATCCTTTTAGTGTGCTGATGGAACATAATAGAATATTCATATAACCCTCTGAAACAAAAACAAATCAAATTTGAAAAGGAATTATTTTGATTCAACCATCTCTTTTTCAAGTTACCCACTTGAATTGTATTTTTTTTTTGGATAACAACTAATCACATAAAATCCACAACGATTTTTATCATATGTTTTATGTGATTTTTATGTTATACGATTCAGGAATAGAAAGCGATTACATAAATCTCGGGAATTCAAAAAATAAATTATTTATCTTATTAATATTAATATTAATCAAGGATTTCGTATATAGCTAGAACGTCCCTCACAAATTGCAAATACTAATTTGTTAAGAATTAACCGAATTGAAGCTATAGCGTCATCATTCGTTGGAATCGAAAGATCTGCAAGATCCGGGTCACAATTTGTATCAATTAAACAAATCGTTGGAATTCCAAAAATGATACATTCTCGGAGAGCTGTATATTCTTTTTGCTGATCAACGATTATTACAATATTTGGTAACCCCGTCATATAGTTAATCCCACCCAAACATGTTTGCAAGTGGGATAACTGTCTCTTCAACACGGCCGCATCTCTTTTCGGAAGACGGGTGAGCCCCCCCGTCTTTTGTTCGATTTTCAGGTCTCTGAACTTATGAAGTCTCGTTTCTGTAGTGGCCCAGTTCGTTAAAATACCACCGAGCCATTTTTTATTAACATAATGACACCGAGCCCGTATTGCAGCTCGTGCTACTGAATCAGCTGCTTTATCTTTGGTACCAACAATTAAGAATTGTTTTCCCTGACTTGCTGCATCAAAAACTAAATCACAAGCTTCTGATAAAAAACGGGCAGTTTTAGTAAGATTTGTAATATGAATACCTTTACGTTTTTCAGAGATATAAGGTGCCATTCTCGGATTCCATTTTCTAGTACCATGACCAAAATGAATTCCAGATTCCATCATCTCTTTCAAATTAATGTTCCAATATCTTCGTGTCATTTTTATCCTACGCCTTCTCTCTCTCTCTTCTTGTTTTATTAAAAAAAAAGAGAGACGAGGTACCCTGAACAAAATTGTTCCGATGGAACCTTATTCTTTTACCGGGGATTTTCCGTTTCTACACGAGCTAAGCCGTTAATATTTTTCTATTCGTTAGTATCTTTATTACATTACTACTATACTATTAATAGTAACAAACCCTGTGCATATGACCAAAAATAGTGAAAACTTAGGAATTATGAAATCCTATAAATAAAGGATTTTTCTGAGGGATCATGCAAATTTCTTGAAATGAAAGAGGAAGAATCAAAAAATTCTCTGTGGTAGAACAAAATATCTCTCACTTCCCCCCAAAATAAAATATTCTTTTTTGTTTTCAAATACAAATAAATGGTATTATGTTGCCGTGAAAAGCGCATTAATCCTTTGAATCCGGTACCAACGGGTATCATACTCCCTAGAACAACATTCTCTTTCAAACCTTTCAACCAATCGATACGACTCCTGAGAGCAGCTTTTGCTAAAACTCGAGCAGTTTCTTGAAAACTAGCTTCAGATATGAAACTTTGAGTATTAAGAGATGCTCTCGTTATTCCCAATAATATGGCTTGGTAATAAATCGCTTCTTCCAAAGCGCGTCCTGCCCGTTCCGCTCGCAACAATCCAATAAGTTCTCCAGGTAAAAAAACATTAGACATTCCATCTTCGGAAACCAACACCTTTGATGTTATTTGACGTACAATAATTTCTAGATGTCTATTATGGATCTGTACCCCCTGAGATCGATAAACCTTTTGGATCTTATTAACCAAAGAGATCCGACTTTGCACTATAGTTAGCTCAGCACCAATCAAAAATGTCCAAGGAATTCCCAGAATTCGTGTTATACGCGCGTTCCAACCGTCAACTCTTCTTTCTAGGTTCATCGATATTGAATCAATTGAGCGCACTTCTAACACTTGTTCCACTTTTGGCAGGCCCTGGGTTATATCACCAGATCTTGATTTTTCATATATAAATGTAACTAATGTATCGCCTTCGCAAAGGATTTTTCCATAATGACCATGAAGAGTTGCTCCTGGAGTGGTCAAATAAGGATTGGCGGATCTTATTACTAGCGAGTCGACTTGAACAATTATAACTTGACCCGATTTTAGGTGTGGTCCGTTTTTGGCTATACATAGATTTTCAAAAATAAGCTGTCCCAAGCTAATTATTGTGGATCTTTCTTCATCATAATTATGATGAAGAAAATCCCAATTCAAGTTGAATGGGTTCAAAATGATGTTACTGCACGGATTGGGATTATAAACTCTCCCCTTTTCATCCATTAAATAATATTTACTTTGAATTACTTGAACAGTCCGTTTTAAATTGTCAAGCTCAAGTTTCAAATAGTTAGTTAATGAGATATGATTATGAGTTATACAATGGTAAAATAAATAAGAAGAAAAAGTCGAAATTTGAAGAGCTGTTCCTAAAGGGCCCAACGAATTCCTAAGTAAAAGGAGAGGATCTCTTTGAATTCTTTCTTTTATCACATTGTTATATTTTACATTGTTGAATGGACCCATTCGAAAACAATTAGGTGATGATAAAATTATCGAAGATTGGAATTCCTTATTTCTATTCAATAATGTACTAGTAGTTCCTTGATTTTGTCTAAGTGATTGTTGTATTTTTGCCTTGAGATAAAATGGAGTTTTATTGGTATTGGCCCACTCTGACGCATTTTCATAGATGAATCCAGAACTTGACGAATCATTCCTTTTTCGGATATACGAACTATGAGATTTCACTAAGTTGATTCGTAAGAAATCTCGAATCAGACCTTTTGTACTTACTTCAACAAAATAGGGATGAGCCTCCTCAACAGAAGCACTTTTTTTTTCTTGGGCAAAATCCAGGACTAAACAAGTGCGAATTAATTGAGTACTTGGGTCAGAAACTCCCAAAATGGGGTTGCCATACTCGTAAAGGATATAGTTAATAACTCGAAGTTGCAGGGTTTCGCTTTCCTGCAATAGATCTTGAGGGAAAAGTGTTGGTAAATTTATACCATCTGCTATTTCATATATAATTACGGGTCGAACCAAAATAAAAGACTTTTTCTTGGTAGGTGTAATTCGTTGGACATAGATCCAATTTTTCAAACTTTTGGACTCCTTCATCGAGTTTTTTTTTACCGTTCCTGGTGGTATCAAGATTCCACTGTGTCGGGATATCTTATCTGTTTCTCCAGGAAAATGGATATCTCCAGAAAATATTTTAAGTTCAATCTCTCTTTTTTTTTTCTCCACTCGGACCAATCCGCCTACTTGGCTTCTTGTATTTAAAGCAATTTGTGTATCCACTCGAATGATACTATCGTTCCGTACCATTATGGAAGAGGATTCGGGTAAAAGATGGACTTCCTCGGGAATGAAAAAAAAAAAAAAAAGAGAGATTTTCATTTTTTCTTTTGGCTTTAATTCTTTGACTCCTCGATATTCAATCAAATCCTCTTTTTTGAGGACTGAATACACTCCTATAATCCCATATTTAGTGATTCCTGAACTCTTTTTTCTGTATTGAAGATCATCGAAATAAGCTAAAATATTATTTCTACGAAAAATACCATTTATGGATATTTCAATCGAGATATCGGCAGGGGATATTAGCTCTTTCTCATGTTCTTGAATCAATTGGAATGGAATGATGAATCTATTTCTTCGTCTCTTTGCCAAAAAATAATAACTCTTGTGGAGAGTCGCGGGATATTTGAGATTACAATGACTTGTACATATAATTCGATTAAACTCTAAAGAATCGGAAATCTTACTTGTGTTTTTACCAGAAAGATATGAACTAAAGAATCCGCATCTAACTTGATCTTGATTAGTATTTACTGAAAAGTTTGAAAGAAATCTTCCTTCGCCAGACAGAGACTGAACTTGATCTTGATGTATTGAAAAAGAGACTGCACTGGATCTGTACGAACCCCCTTTTAATATCCATAAATGGCTTGTTCTTGGTAAGAAATGGACATTACTATATGCAAATTCAGATGTATGGTACACATCAGTACTCCAGTGGATTTCTCCTTCGGAGTCGGAATAGATATGCTTTCGAACCCTCTCTTTAAAATTCAAAGTGTATGCTCCCGCGCGAATCTCAGCAATCACTTGTTCTGATTCTACGTATTGATCATTTTGAACTAAAATAAAACTATTTTCTGGAATAGTGACATTATGGAGAATATCTTCACTTTCAATAGTTACATACAAGTCTATATAACATAGAAAAGCTGGATACCCATGGCGTGTACGTGTGGGATGAACCAAATCCTCCTTAAATCTTATTTTTCCATTAGAGGGGGCTCGTACATGTTCTGCAGTACCCCCTGTGAATACTCCGCCGGTATGAAAAGTTCGTAATGTTAGTTGAGTACCCGGCTCTCCAATAGATTGACCCGCAATAATACCTACAGCTTCTCCTAATTCAACCAGGTCGCCATGGGTAGGACTTCGGCCATAACATAATCGACAGATCCAAGATGCACTCCGACAAGTAAAGGGGGTTCGAATGTATATGGGTTGCGCTCGCAAAGTTATGAATCGATTAATAAGTCCAATCCCAATACCTTGATTTCGAACGGCGATGCAGCGTGAACCCAGATATATATCGTCTGATAATACACGACCAATTAATGTTTGTATCAAAATTCGTTCCGACATTATTCTGTTTTGAGAACTCACAGAGATCCCTCTGCCGGTACCACAATCTGTTCTACGTACAACAATGTGTTGAACTACTTCAACAAGTCTACGCGTAAGATACCCAGCATCTGATGTTCGTACAGCAGTATCCACAACTCCTTTGCGGGCTCCATAGCAAGAGATAATATATTCTGTTAAAGACAGTCCTTCGCGTAAATTGCTTTGAATGGGTAAATCAATCATTTGTCCTTGTGGATCCGACATTAATCCTCTCATACCTACTAATTGGTGTACTTGAGATGCATTTCCTCTAGCTCCCGAAAAAGACATTATATGGACTGGATTAAAAGGTTCAGTCATCCTAAAATTAGGATTCATTTCTTGGCGCAAATATTCGCTTGTAGCATACCATATCTCAATGGATTGACGTAATTTTTCTACCGCGTGTACATTCCCATAATGATGTTGCTTGTCCAAAAGAAAACTTTGTTGTTCCGCGTCTTGGACTAGCCATCCCTTAGAAGGTATTGTTAAAAGATCATCAATTCCTAATGAAATAGATGCGGCTGTGGCTTGCTGGAAACCCAGAGTCTTTACTTGATCCAGGATGTGTGACGTATAGGCCATTCCGAAATGATCTATTAATCTACTAATAAGCCGTTTAATGATAGTTCCATCTATCGATTTATTGTGATAGACCAGATTGGTCCCTTCGGCCATAAGTACCTCCATATTCCGCTGGGTAGGATTCGACAGTGGATTTGATTCAATGATTTGAAAACTACCTTTTCTCGCTCGTGATTTGCTTAGAAACTAAGAGAACGCCCCTAGTTGAACCGAAAAGGGCCGATTTTACGAATTTACACCGGTTCCAGCCAGCCATAAATTCTTAGATACCATACGAAACGGCCCGGCAAAACCCCTGTATAGCCTCTTCGATTTCTCGATAAAAAGAAA